CGTCAGTTATAATTATAATATAAAAAAAATAATGGGATTGTAGTTTAACCGTCTTTAGATCCATATTTTAGATCTATATAATAAAAGAATAAAGGAAAAATAAAGAAGAAATATTCTTTTCAATCCTTACCTTATACATGTTAAGTAATGTAACATAGTACTTATTCTTTTTCAACTGGAGAGATGGCTGAGTGGACTAAAGCGTCGGATTGCTAATCCGTTGTACGAGCTATTCGTACCGAGGGTTCGAATCCCTCTCTTTCCGTTTCCGTTGAATTTGTTTTCTTTAATATTTATCGGAAAGGAAATCTTTTTTATTTTCTTTTCTAGAAAAATTCCTAGTTAAAGGAGTAAATTGAAAAAATGGTAAGGAAATTTTAAAATAAAGCAAAAGAAACAAAAAAGTCTTCTCCTATTTTTTTATTCTTCTCGTCCAGGATTACGTCCTGGATCATTAGATAGGAATCCGAAGATGAAGAGAGAAACAAAGAATATAACTACTGTGTAAACGAAGAGTTTGAGAGTAAGCATTACACAATCTCCAATATCATTTTTTTTGTAAAAAAGAGAATAGATTCGTCATTTTTATACCCCATATTCTAACTATTTAGATACTAAGAAATGAAGCTGCTTCAAAAAAAATGAATTTTCAGAAATTCAGTTGTAATATTTGGAAGAAGACTCTTTCATTATCAAAAGTCTCTTTAATATTAATATCCAAAACCAAAATAGTTAATTGGTGGGTAACCCACTAGATAACCCACTAGAGTTTTTCACCGGAAAAGCGTCAGAATGCAGAAATGGGGTGATCCAGATTTAGGGCAACTGGTTTCATTTGCACCAAGAGCTCAGCCCTATCTGATCTTATCAATTATCCATTGTTAATATTTTTTATCGAATAAAGGATGCATTTTTCTAGAACAGTATTATTATTATATTAAATATCTCAGCGAAAGCTTACAGCAGCTTGCCAAACAAAGGCTAAGAGAAAAAATAGCAGAGGTATAACTGGCATAAGATCTACAATTGGATTTAAAAAGGCGTAGGCCTCAGGTAATTTGGCAAATAAAACATGAATCGAATAAAGGTCAGAATTAAGACAGATACCGCTCAAACTGAAGATATTAAGCATAACAAAAGTTTTTTGTTCTTGGAGATAATTGCTTTTTGATTGAGTTATTGATATAAGAGAAAATGAAGAAAGTAAAATAGACTCAAAAACTCTTCTTTTTCTTTGAATTTACCCAATCAAAAACCCTTCTATTTTCAATTCAAAATAGAAGAAATTCGAATTTCATACAATATCTTATATCTTAATTAAATTATATGTAATGATCAATCCATTTTTATATAATTCTATATCGACACGTGTTTAAAATTATCTATTCCATAGAAATTTTGGCTGGAATTGACGAACAACCACTACTAACACTAGTGTTTATTAGTGAAGAATATAAGAAGTGGGGCGTGGCCAAGTGGTAAGGCAACGGGTTTTGGTCCCGCTATGCGGAGGTTCGAATCCTTCCGTCCCAGAGGATATGGATTATATGCGACTAAAGAACGCTTTTTTTTTGAAAATCCTCGTTTATTTACAATAACAGAGTAATAGCCTATTGGATAGAATTTGATTCTTCTTTCTACTTTAATTACTAATACTCATTTTTTTCTGAACCATGTCTTTTTTAGAAACTTAATTAAGTACAATCAAATTTGGAATTCAAATAGGGGATTTAAGGTGAATTCTTTGTGAGTACTTCCTTAGAAAAGAATTTCGCTACCCATATACACATAAAATAGATTACTATATCCGGAGTACTGACCAAACCAATGACTACTCATGATTCCATTTCTAAACTATAGGATGTTATGGTAAAACTTCGTTTGAAACGATGTGGTAGAAAGCAACGTGCGACTTGAAGCACATGATCAGTTGTGGATTCTTACATCCGTCATTTTAGATCGCAATGAAGGTGCCCTTGGCTCGACATCTTTTGTTTTTAGATCGCAATGAAGGTGCCCTTGGCTCGACATCTTTTGTTCTGTTCTATTACTCTCAATTGTAATTCAAATAGTCCATAATATGATGGAGCTCGAGTATAAAGTATTGATTGATTTCTCAGGGGCAAGAATCTAGGGTGAGTGTCAATGAATAAGTTGGAACAACTTCGTAAGTGTATATTCAAGATATAAATCGAAAGGATCGAATTCGAACACGTTTCAAACCCGTTTTTCGAATTGGTAAAACTCTTTTGATCAAAAGTGTATAAAGCGGGAATCAAGCATTTGAATGATTCTTTGATATAAGAAATCATAAAAAGGGGTATGTTGCTGCCATTTTGAAATGATTAAGGATCACCGAAGTAATGTCTAAACCCACGGATTCAAAGTAAAGCTAAAACATGTTGGAACAAGGAAAGACTTTTTTCAATTGTCTTAATAACTAGAGAAGAATAAAAAACTTCTAAACGAGACAGAAAGAGGTTAGAGACCACTCAATAACGGAAATGCCTCAGGCCATTCTTTAAACTATTTGAGAGTTATCTAACTTGAGTTATGAGTACGAATGCCTTTTTTGTTTTTTTGAAAACAAGAAAGGGCTTTATTTTTATTCTATTTATTTATTTATTTAATTATTTTAGGGATCTACTTCTACTTGGCATTTAAATTATAGAATTTCGAATCATTTTTTCTTGAGCCGTACGAGGGGAAAACTTCTTATACGGTTCTGGGGGGGGGGTATTCCATCTATCCCAATGAGCCGTTTATCGAATTGTTGCAATTGATGTTCGAACCCGAAGAGAAGGCAGAGATCTTCGTAAAGTGGGTTTTTATGATCCGATAAGGAATCAAACCAATTTAAATGTTCCGGCTATTCTCTATTTCCTTGAAAAGGGGGCTAAACCGACAGGAACTGTTCATGATATTTCAAAGAAGGCAGATGTTTTTAGGGAACTTTTTCTTAATCAATCGAAATTAAAGAAATAAAAAAAAGAGTGTGGGTATGACTCGGATCTAATCTAAATTTTTATACCTTTCCTTTACTATTCTCTTTCTTACTCTAATCAGAACCCATTTTTATTCTTCCTCTAAACTCTAAAACTAGAACTGAATATATAATTAGATCGTGGATAAAAAGAAAAGCACCCATTTATCTTCGTTCCATAGATTTTGGTTTTTCTTTCCTTCATTTTTTATTAGTTTTTAGTTCAATGTTTTGATTATGTCATGCAATCTTTAGTTTGGTTTTGACTGGATTTATAGACTTTTTTGGCTTGGGGTTGCTAACTCAACGGTAGAGTACTCGGCTTTTAAGTGCGACTAGGATCTTTTACATATCTGGATGAAGCAAGGGATTCGTCCATACCGTCGGTAGAGTTTGTACGACCACGACTGATCCTAAATGGGAATGACTGGAAAAAATAGCATGTCGTATCAATAGAGAATTCTAAAACTGTTTCATTCGTAAAAGCTTGGTCCTGATTTGACTTCTTGGAGCAAAAAAAATGAATTGAAAGTTGGGTCAGGTGAATAAATGGATAGAGCCCTTTGGCTCCAATTGTAGGGAAACAAAAAGCCACGTGCTTGTGTTCGTAATTTGAATGACTAACCGATCTAATTATATGTTAAAAATATATTAGTGCCCGCTACGGGAAAGGCTTCGCCCATGAATGGATTATCCATTAAAAAAGAATCCTAACTATTCTCCATTTTAGAGGGGAGATGACTGTGTAAAAGAAGCTGTATATTGATAAATATCCATTTTCCAAAATCAAAAGAGCGATTAAGTTGAAAAAATAAAGGATTTCTAACCGCCTTCTTATCCTATAATGAATCTAATAAATTATTTATATGGAAAAGAGAGGATAGAGAGTCCGTTGATGAGTTTACTTATCTCCGAGGTGTTTATTCTTTATATTCCTCGAATACCTTGTTTTGACTGTATCGCACTATGTATCATTTGATAATCCACGAAATCCATTATCTTTTATTCCAATCGAATTTCCATTTTAAATTTAAATGGAGGAAGTTAAAGGCTATTTAGACCTCGATAAGTCTCGTCAACATGACTTCCTATATCCGCTTATCTTTCAAGAGTCTATTTCTACATTTGCTCATGATCAGAGGTCCGTTTTGTTGGAAAATGTGGATTATGACAAAAAATTTAGTTTTCTACTTCTTAAACGTTTAATTAATCGAATGGATCAACAGAACCATTTTGCTCTTTTTACTAATACTAATGGTTCTAACCAAAATGAATTTTTGGGACACAATAAGAATTTGTATTCTCAAATGCTATCAGAGGGTTTTTCAGTAATTATAGAAATTTTCTTTTCCCTACGACTAGAATCTTTTTGCGAAAGGAAACAAATAGTAAAATTTCAGAATTTACGCTCAATTCATTCCCTATTTCCTTTTTTAGAAGATCAATTGGTACATTTAACTTATGTGTCAGATATAGAAATAACCCCTCCCATCCATCTCGAAATATTGGTGCAAACCCTACGCTACTGGGTGAAAGATGCTTCTTCGTTACATTTAGGGCGCTTCTTTCTTTACAAGTATGATAATTGGAACAGCCTTATTACACTAAAGAAATCCATTTCCATTTTTTTAAAAAAGAATCAAAAATGCTTCTTGTTCCTCTATAATTCTCATGTATGTGAATCCGAATCCATCCTCAGTTTTCTTCGTAACCAGTCGTTTTATTTACGATCAACATCTTTTGGACTCTTTTTTGAGCGAATCCACTTCTATGGAAAAATAAAAAAACCTCTTGTAGAAGTCTGTTCTATTCAAACCAAGCTAGGGTTGTTCAAGGATCCTTTTATTCATTATGTTAGGTATCAAGGAAAAGCCTTTTTGGGCTCAAAAGGTACGCCTCTCTTGATGAGTAAATGGAAATATTACCTTATCCATTTATGGCAATGTCATTTTTACGTGTGGGTTCAACCCGGCAGAGTTCATCTAAACCAATTATCCAAACATCCGTTCGACTTTAT